TACTGCCAGAACCACGCCGGTAACCCAAGTTAACTCGCGGGGTTTTTTAAACCCACCTGTGAGATACACACGAAAAACATGTAGAATCATCATTAGAACCATCATACTGGCCGACCATCGATGAACCGATCGGATTAACCAACCAAAGTTAGCTTCTGTCATTATGTATTGAACAGAGGAAAAGGCTTCAGTAACGGTCGGACGATAGTAAAACGTCATAGCAAACCCCGTAGCTACTTGGACTAAAAAACAAGTAAGCGTAATGCCACCTAAACAATAAAATATATTGACATGGGGCGGAACATATTTACTAGTTATATCATCCGCAATGGTCTGAATCTCGAGACGTTCTTCGAACCAATCATAAACTTTATTGAGATAGCTGAGAATTCCCCTCTCAGAACTGTATAGGAGACTTTCATCTCGTACAGCTCAAGCAAAACCACCCAACTAAAACAACATAATAGTCAGATTTCGATATGGAATAAAAAGTTTGAAGCTTCTTACTCTTCGATTCGATCTTTATGTAAAGACAAAAATTTTAGAACTGTTCTGTATGGTGATAATACCCAAAATATCAAGTTGGCTCAATCGTCTTTATGTTGTTAGGGGCCTATTGAATCCTCTATTTACCCATTTTTTCCACAATTCATTTAGTTTTGGTCTCGAATGTGTCTTTTTTTTTTTTTACTTTATTTTTGGTTGAATTGATAGGAATTTACTTGTTAAAACCCTATGAACCAATTAAAACAAAACCTCAGATTCATACTAAAACCGCGATGATTCCATAAAAAATCAGAACTTAAGCCAAGGATTTCCTGAGTAAGAACAGGGGCTCATCACATGATTACTTAAAAATAATTTTTTTTCCAAAACAAACTGTTTGACATTCTTTTGGCAGTCCGGACATCAGGTCAAATATTTAAGTCTGAATCATAGTTCCAATCTTTCTTAATCTAGTTTATATAGTTCGTGTTCCAAATACTCAACAAAATATCCGACGAAGTCGAACCATCTCTATAAAGGTGACAGAACTATTCTCTGTACTATCAATAGAATCAATTCTAACAAGTCACACACTCATATTCCGGAAATAGCCAAAGAAAAAAATTCCACGATCGAACTACCAATACAATACTAAAGCATAGATAAAAAATATCAGTTCTAACTGAGTGATTTATTATTCAAAAGAAAAGTTCGCAATTTGCGAATTTAATTCATTGAAATTCCATCCAATAAAACAGAAGAATTATAAATCTCTAAAATAATCGATAGAAATACTGCAAATAGAGACATTACGACACCCATCAAAGGAGTTGTTCCCCATCCGGGAGCTACTTTCCCATATTCCGAATTCAGTGGTTTTAATAAACCACCTGCATTAGTTCGTCTTGGGTTCGATCTAGAACTGTTCTCAACAGTTTTTGTAGCCATAAATACTATTGTATTCAGTGAGATCTGTTGACTTTGTATACCTTTCCATTGTAAATAAAGATCTTATGAGAAACCCGTTAGAGTCTTGAAATTCTATATGGAAACAGCAACCCTAGTCGCTATCTTTATATCTGGTTTACTTGTAAGTTTTACCGGGTACGCCTTATATACCGCTTTTGGGCAACCTTCTCAACAACTAAGAGATCCGTTCGAGGAACACGGGGACTAGTTCATGAGCCTACCCAGATTGGGTAGGCCCATTACTTCAATCGAGATAATGAAAAATCATTTCATCTTTTTAGTTGGAACTTTAGGTGGTTCTCGAAAAAAGATAGCGAAAAAAATTATCCCTAGAGTCGAGACTAAAAGGAATGTATAAACCAATGCTTCCATAGATTAAATTGTGCTTTACAATTATAGCTTCCCTATCTGTTTGTTTTTGCTTTTTTTGGAGGGAATTTTCTGTAGAATACCGGCGTGAATTTGAATAACCGCCTTTGACTCTTTTCTTTCTTTTTCAAGATTATTCCCACCCCCTCACAAAATCTAGTTTAAAAGAGGTCTTGTATTAGACTACCTGTCTTATTGTAGTTGGATCCCCAAGTTTTTGGAATGCGCCAAATTCGACTTGAGCATCCAAATCGGGGTCAATACCAGCAAAAACATCTCGGAACAATGTTCTAGCACCATGCCAAATGTGTCCGAAGAAGAAGAGCAAAGCAAAAGAAGCATGTCCAAAAGTAAACCAACCTCGCGGGCTGCTACGAAAAACACCGTCGGATTTCAAAGTCGCACGATCTAATTCAAAAATTTCACCCAATTGAGCACGTCTCGCATATTTTTTCACAGTAGCAGGATCGCTATAACTGACACCATTGAGTTCGCCGCCATAGAACTCAACGGTTACACCCACCTGTTCAACACTATACTTCGATTCTGCCCTTCGAAAAGGAACATCCGCTCTAACAATTCCATCGTCGTCTACCAAAACCACTGGAAATGTTTCAAAAAAAGTAGGCATACGACGGACAAAAAGCTCACGACCTTCTTTGTCTCTAAAAACCGGATGGCCCAACCATCCAACTGCTATTCCATCTCCGCTATCCATTGATCCTGCCCTGAACAACCCTCCTTTTGCCGGATTATTACCGATATAATCATAAAAAGCTAATTTTTCCGGAATTTTAGACCAGGCTTCTGATAAACTTTGCTTTTCAGCCAGTCCGGCACTAACTCTTCTATATATCTCTTGCTGGAAGTAACCCTGATCCCATTGATAACGAGTGGGCCCAAATAATTCGATGGGGGTTGTTGCTGAACCATACCACATAGTTCCAGCAACAACAAACGCTGCAAAAAAAACAGCCGCGAGACTACTGGAGAGTACGGTTTCAATATTTCCCATACGCAATCCTTTGTATAGACGTTGGGGCGGTCGGACACTAAGATGGAATAGACCCGCTAATATTCCCAATGTACCTGCTGCAATATGATGAGAAGCTATGCCTCCCGGGGCAAAAGGATCAAAACCCTCTACCCCCCACGACGGATTTACAGGTTGCACTTTTCCCGTTAGTCCATAAGGATCGGATACCCATATTCCAGGGCCATATAAGCCTGTTACATGAAATGCCCCAAAGCCAAAGCAAGCCGCGCCGGCGAGAAATAAATGAATTCCGAAGATCTTGGGCAAATCCAAAGCGGGTTTTCCTGTCCGTTCATCACAAAAGATTTCTAGATCCCAATAGACCCAATGCCAGATAGATGCCAAAAAGCATAAGCCCGAAAAGACAATATGCGCTCCAGCTACACCCTCGTAACTCCAAATCCCCGGATTCGTTACAGCTCCTCCTGTGATACTCCAACCTCCCCATGAATTAGTGATTCCTAAACGAGTCATGAAGGGTATAACGAACATACCCTGTCTCCACATTGGATCAAGAACAGAGTCAGAAGGATCAAAAACTGCTAATTCATACAGAGCCATTGAGCCGGCCCAACCAGCAACCAAAGCTGTATGCATTATATGAACAGCAAGTAACCGGCCGGGATCATTCAATACAACGGTATGAACACGATACCAAGGTAAACCCATGAAAAATACCCCTTTTATCAAGACACTACGTAACTTAACTTTATTGCATTGGGAAAGACTAGGTTATGACTATTCTATGGACCTTCCTTGTTCATGGGACTATTTTCCAATATTTTTTGATTTTATTCGTAGGAACAAAGAGAAGCAAATTTATTCTATACTCGATAAGTCCCAATGCGCAATGGGCTATTCAGACCGTTTTTTCTGAATAAATGCGTCCAACCTTATTTATCAGTAGAAGTACTTATTCGTATAAATTTTTATTTAGTCTTGTTGGCTTTATTTCGGAATTTTTCCCCTATGGACTTTAAAGATTTAAATAATTTAAATATGAGAAAGCCAATATTGGAAAATAAAACATATTTTTACGTTTCCCCATCAAAGTGACAGTATTTAGTTCTTTTTTCTTTCAATTGATGCCTATTGGTGTTCCAAAAGTTCCTTTCCGAATTCCTGGAGAGGAAGATGCAACTTGGGTTGACGTATAGTGCGACTTGTCAGATATATTGGGTCATATGGTATTTACCCGTTCTCTACCCCGATTGAGATATCCTCTGTTTCGCCCAAGAAAAAAATTGAATTATAGAGCGCGAAGTCCAATTAGATGCATTCTAGTGGTTGGGGGAATTGATAGTACTTAGAATAATTTATGGTTGTCTGTCGTTGTATTCACAAAATGAAGTATCCAGGCTCTGTTTAGACAAAAAACCCCAATTGGTAATATAGCTGTGTATCTGAAACGATTCCTTTTGGTTATTTGTAAAGATAAAAAAAAATGGTGATGGGAAGATTTGTCCTATATATGCAAATAAAAATCGGGCGGATCTTTACCCGGAGTAGAGCAGAAACCTAAAAAGCTGAACAAGGCCCGTTCGGGAACAAGAAAATAACATCGTGACTAGGATTGAATCTCGATAAAACAATACATCAAGAAGAACCGAAAAAACAATACATTAAGAAGAAGCGAATTTTATAAGTTTGTTGACTTGTTTATATGATTCTATTATTAGAAGTCCAAGTATAAGTAGAATAAAGAAAGAAAATAAGTCAAAATTCGTCTTTATTGAAAAACAAAGCCTTTTTCTTTTTATAAGAAACAGATATGACAAAAAATAGGACAAAAGAAAGAGGCCCATAAAGGATACATTGATTTTTTTGGCGCAAATAGTTTTGAACCGTATGCATTAAAAGGTGCGTGTACGGTTCTTAAGGGATACAATTCTAAATTTTACCCTATTCAATCGACTTTATCACGAAAGATTACTTTTTTTAGGCCAAGAAGTTGATAGCGAGATCTCAAATCAACTTGTTGGTCTTATGATATATCTCAGTCTTGAGAATAATACCAAAGACCTGTATTTATTTATAAATTCTCCAGGTGGATGGGTCGTACCCGGAATAGCTATTTATGATACTATGCAGTTTGTAGGGCCAGAGATCCATACAATATGCATCGGATTAGCCGCATCAATGGGCTCTTTTCTCCTGGTTGGGGGAGCAATTACTAAACGTCTAGCATTCCCGCACGCTTGGCGCCAATGAGGTTTTGTCGTTGAGAGAAAAAAGAAACCTATGCCTTCACCCTATCAATATTAAGTAATAATAGCATGGCACTTCAAATTCGATATGAAAAATTTGGTTTTTTTTTTTCAAATGATTCGATTAGATATCGAGAAAGTGGTATGAAGTCAAGGGTATTTCTGATTTGATCTTATCGATCAGGGATCCAAGTCAGCGTCACAAACTTTTTTGTTTTCACACCGAAGGGCTMTTAAAATAGAATATTTGTGGTTTCAAAAAGGTATAAAAAAAAAAAAGAATGCGAAAAGAAAAATAAAATCTTTTTCGTTCGATAAAAAAGAAACTTTGGGATTGCTGAATCAAAGGAAAAAAAATCGATTTCAAAATCGAAAGCAATAAAATATAAAGCAACGGAACCACCATAGTATTTTATAACTCCGGCGAAAGTAAGGGTGGCAATTTGGTCATTTACCCATCTGGGATGGATTCGATTTTTCTCTTTCTTGAATGGAATGTAACCAATTGTAGAGCCGTATGCAATCCACAAAAAATGTTGCCCGTACGGTTGTTCATTCAATTCTATATCCCTGTCTTATTATTTGATTTCTTTATTATTATTTTATTCTTTATCTGTCTTTTTTTTCTGTTTGTTTCATCAGACCATATATATAACGCTTCTATGATCAGGGTAATGATTCATCAACCTGCTAGTTCTTTTTATGAAGCGCAAACGGGAGAATTTATCCTGGAAGCGGAAGAATTGCTCAAACTACGCGAAACCCTCACAATGGTTTATGTACAAAGAACTGGAAAACCCTTATGGGTTGTATCTGAAGATATGGAAAGAGACGTTTTTATGTCAGCAAACGAAGCACAAGCTTATGGAATTGTTGATCTGGTAGCAATTAACTGAACAAAAAAATATATATATATATTTTTGTTCAAATCCGGGATTTTCGATTTGAGCTCCGAGTTTATCTATTAAACGGAAATAGAACAAATTAAATACTTAAAATAAAAAAAAAAAACTAAATAGAAACAAAGTTAGAATCCTGTGGTTAGGATCAATCTAAACCAAACCAGACCATTATGGACACAATTCAACATGCCAACCATTAAACAACTTATTAGAAATACAAGACAGCCAATTCGAAATGTCACGAAATCCCCCGCCCTTGGGGGATGTCCTCAACGTCGAGGAACATGTACTAGGGTGTATGTGCGACTCGTTTAGATCATGAGCTGACACAAAAAACCAATAAACCGGGCTTGACGCTAGGAATGATATGCCTTAGTGAATAGCATAAACAGGAAGAACGAACGCCATTTATTATTAAAAAAAAACAAGGACAAGGTAGGAACTTATGTGTATAAAGCGTATGGTTTTCATTGGTGCAAATCCAATCACTCACCTAAGTAAGTCTCCATTGGTAGCCAAGAAAATCAAATGGTTATGCATTAAGCGGACGAAAGCTTATTGAAGTTCAAAAAAACAAACATGAAAAGTCATTTTTCACTCGGCCAAGAAAAGAACGGATTACGAGGGTCAGCTATCCAGCTAACTTTCATAATTAAATACCGTTACTGTACAGACGTGTCTCATTGTGAAAGATCTGTTACTGGATAATTTATAGGTAGAGCCAAACAGGGTAGTGTGAACTATACAAGTTACCACTAACATGAAGGAAAGGCTCCGGTGTATAGGGAAGGCCTCACCGTTTAAAAAGTAACCATAGAAACGATGGAACCCACTATTTCGTTATCCATTCAATTTATAGTTCGTTTTGGTATTGACTCTAAATAACTATAAATAGATTTTTGACACCTCGCAAAATAAAAATACAATTTCTTTTTTCTTTCGAATTTCGCAGTAAAATACCTAAAAAAATCGTGGTTGGGAAGGTTATAGTAGCCAAAGCCATTGGAATTTATATTTTATACATTGGAAAACCGTTTGGTTATTAATAGACCCGAAGAATAACTGAAAGAAAAAAATCAATTAGTTATTGTCAAAGTTTTGTTTATTCAATGACCAGGATTAAACGCGGATATATAGCTCGAAGACGCAGAACAAAAATTCATTTATTTGCATCAAGTTTTCGAGGGGCTCATTCAAGACTTACTCGAACTAGTACTCAACAGAGAATAAGAGCTTTGGTTTCGTCTCATCGGGATAGGGAAAAGCAAAAGATCAATTTTCGTCGGTTGTGGATCACCCGTATAAATGCAGTAATTCGAGAAAAGGGAGTATTATATAGTTATAGTAAATTAATACATGATCTCTACAAAAGTCAGTTGCTTCTTAATCGGAAAATACTGTCCCAACTAGCTATATCAAATAGTAATTGTCTTGATATGATTTCCAACGAAATAAAAAAGTAGATTGGAAAGAATACGCTAAACTAATTTAAATGGAGTTCCCGGAGAACGAACTCCGGGAAGGCCCAGTCAAAATTCAGACGAGCAAATATACTAAAGTAGACAAAATGAATGAAAAAAAAATATTTTTTCAGATTCATTTTTTTCGTACGACGTTAACATCCGGATTCTTGGATTTCTCAAACAACAATCCGCGGTTGCATTAGGATTGGAATTATGATTCAAGTGAACAAAGCCTATTTTTGATTTTATTTATTATTTAGTTTGATTTCTAGTTATAAGACCAGTAGTAGTAGTTCTAGTGTTCGCCTCAGTTTTTTCAAACAGTTTCTCATTGTTGAGAAAAGGTAACAACGATAAAATGCGAGCTTGTTTTATAGCAATAGTAATTAATCGTTGTTCTTTCAAGGTCAATCTATTAACCCGTCTAGATAATATTTTTCCTTGTTCACTAATAAATCGACTAATTAAACTCATGTTTCTATAATCAATTCGATCCCCCGCTTCAATTGGGGGCAAACGCCTACGAAAAGATCGCTTGGATTTAAGAAAAGGTCGGTTGGATTTATCCATGGTTTGGTTTGTTTGTTTAGTTTATTATTCCAAAAATCCTATTTCGTCATTTTCATTGTCTTTTTTTTTTACCACAAATAGAATTTTTCTATCTTGCAATATGTTCTCCACAATAGAATGGCATTTTTCCATATCAAGGATAAGACAGACTTGATTCGATCTAGTTCTTTATTTCCCCATGAATCATATGTTTGTAACAATAAGGACAGAATTTTCTTAATTCTAATCGATTAGGTGTATTGTGCCGGTTCTTCTGAGTAATATATCTCGAAATGCCCGGTGATACTTTCTTAACACCGTTTCGGATACAACTGGTACATTCCAAAATCACTCTTATTCGCGCATCTTTCCTTTTTGCCATGGCCCTCCTTTGATTTTTGGATTTACTCAACCCGGCTGATTCAAAACGAACAAAAAGATAAGGAAGCAATAAAAAATAGAAGTTAATAAAAAATAAAAGGTACTAACGTTAAATCCAACGATAAAAGATCAAAAGCACTAAAATCAAAAATCAAAGTCATACTAAATGTCGAATATAGTTAAGTAGTACAAAAAAATAGAACTTCAAAAAAATACGCAACAAATAATAAACAATGATTTCGAAACTCTATTTCAACCTGATGGGCGGTATTTGAGTTAAAGATCTTCTATTCTTGACCCGGATCTTTATTTTCCTACTCTCCCCCATGCCTTTATTGAGATTGATATTATTACTATTATTTTATTTGAACCCTAGGATAGCAGACGTTAGATCCACTTTTCTTTTATTCTTTCTCGTTTTTCGAAAAACGAGAAAGAATAAAAGAAAAGTGGAAAGTGGGTAGATTAATCATTAATAATTAATATTTGATCATATCTCTACTATTCTTACTTTCGCTCGATACCAATAACCAATAACTAGAATGAAAAAAAGGGAAATGTCAACGCATCCGGAAAAAAACGATTAATCTCTATCAATAGACCTGCTAACAACCCGAACCAGAGCGTACTTAGTACTGGGGCCACAGAGAGATATGTTTTTAGGTCTCGCATTGAAAAAGCTCCTTGTAATACATAAAGAAAGCGTATATACGGGCGGATATATCTGTACTTAAGGGTCGCTTAGAGTTGGACACGGAATACCTAATGAACTGTACAATGATCCATAATTTCTTTTCTTATTAGTATTTCTTACTTATTAGTATTTCTTATTAGTATTTCTTACTTATTAGTATTTCTTATTAGTATATGTCAAATAAAACCAAAAAGACGAACTAGGCAGACAATTTGGAGAGTAAGCAGGGATGTGGAAAACAAGACAGGAATTCTCTACAATGACACTGTCGACTGATTGAAGGGATGTGGCGCAGCTTGGTAGCGCGTTTGTTTTGGGTACAAAATGTCACGGGTTCAAATCCTGTCATCCCTACCTATTGCTGCTAAAAAGGGCAGTAAGTCAGAATAAAGTGAGATCGATTGAAATTGCGAGAACTCCTTATTTTTATGAAACTATAGAATATAGATGGATTAGAAAAAGAAGCTTTATATTTACAGGATTTTTTTATTCTGATAAAAAAGCGCTCTTAGTTCAGTTCGGTAGAACGCGGGTCTCCAAAACCCGATGTCGTAGGTTCAAATCCTACAGAGCGTGATCTTTTCGTCGTAGATCCAATTATACTTAAATACATTCAGCCAATTGCACAGCAATTAGACTTTTTGCTCCGCTGGAGTAAAGAAAGTAAAAGACGAATCAACAAAAAAACCACTCAAAATATTGATTAATTAATCAAAGGTCTAACTGATCACCACGCCGGTATTGTAAATATGCAGTTATGAATAATCCGGCCAAAGTAATAGGAATTAGACCTAACACGATTCCAAATAAAAAAACTTCAATCATTTACATTTTTTTTTTGCAAAGTAGAAAAAAATCGGTAATATCCATACCTAATATAGTAATCCGAATTGACGTGAATCTCAATGAGTAACACTTAAGTAAGTAACGATAGAATCCACGGAATTTATCAGAAGGATTTACTTTCTTTTGTTTTATTTTGTGAATTATTTATCCCAAATATTAATTTTAAATAAGTCGTATCTTTCTCAGACTAATAAATAGAGCTGAAGTTAGAGTTAAAGCCACTAGGAGAAAAGCGAAATAACTAGTTATAGTAAGCATGACGCGAAAAAATCAACTAATAGTATTTTTTTTACATATGTTTTTACAAAGCATTTACCCGAGTAGGATATACCCCAATTGAGAGTTTTGGATTCATTGATCACTCTAGACAGCACGAACAAAGATAAATGGCTGGCATAGAAACCGAAACTGATGCATCCTTTCGAGCATCTAGACCTCTGGCGATTCCTATTCACCTAAGCGTTTCAACTAATAGGAACTGGATCTTCTAACTTCATTCAATTCGTTGAAAACGATTATCAAATACAATTTTCTCACTTTATTTTTATTTTTTTATTTAATTTACCTATTTTAAAAATTTTCAAATAAAGTCTGATTTTTGTAGCTAGATCAAGATTTAGATTGCAATCAAACCATACCCATTGCTTCGCTTCCAATTTGTCTTGGCTTGCTTTTAGTGAATAGGATCGACTGATGATATTTGATATTTATCCCTGAAAGGAATTTTTGCAAATACAACTAAAAAAGAGTAGGTTACAAGAAAAAACTCTATCCTACTACTGTGAAAAGACAATTTATAGATCTTGCATCTACTTCAATTTAATGTGCTTCTTTCATTGTAAGAAATTTATATTAAATAGAAATATGATCAACAGGGAATATTTAGCACCTCCTTTTTTCAAATTGCGTTTGCTGTGTCAGAAGAAGGATAGCTATACTGATTCGGTATACTCTAACGACACCCTAGGTACAATATTATATTGATGATCCTACAAAGATTCAATTTCAGTAACTGTAACTGCCTTTCACTGATCTCATCTTTTACGGAATCGATCCTCTTTGACTGTACACGAATATTGGGAGCTGAGCATGTCTGGAAGCACAGGAGAACGTTCTTTTGCTGATATTATTACTAGTATTCGCTATTGGGTCATTCATAGCATTACTATACCTTCCCTATTCATTGCAGGGTGGTTATTCGTCAGCACCGGCTTAGCTTACGATGTTTTTGGAAGCCCTCGGCCCAACGAGTATTTCACAGAGAGCCGACAGGGGATTCCATTAATAACAGGTCGTTTTGATTCTTTGGAACAACTCGCTGAATTTAGTAAATCGTTTTAGGAGGCTCTAATCAAATGACTATAGATCGAACCTATCCAATTTTTACAGTACGATGGTTGGCTGTTCATGGCCTAGCCGTACCTACCGTCTTTTTTTTGGGGTCAATATCAGCAATGCAGTTCATCCAACGATAAACCTAATTCCGAATTATAGAACTATGACACAATCAAATCCGAACGAACAAAATGTTGAATTGAATCGGACCAGTCTCTACTGGGGGCTATTACTCATTTTTGTCCTTGCTGTTTTATTTTCCAACTATTTTTTCAATTAGTAAGACTACTAAGTCTAGGCATTCTCTTAGCTCATTTGGAAGGATCTCATCTCATAATTATCCATGACTGTTTATGTCTCTAGCACGACCACTTGATGAAATTGGAGTAAAGTGGAATAAATGGCCGACACTACTGGAAGGATTCCTCTTTGGATAATAGGTACTGTAACTGGTATTTTTGTGATTGGCTTAATAGGTATTTTCTTTTATGGGTCATATTCCGGATTAGGTTCATCCCTGTAGTAATCACACAAAGCGTAGGAACTCAACGGGATTCCCTCCTTTCTTTGCCCTCGAATCAGACAAAGAAAGTACCCGTTGGGTTCTTCGCAAGGAAAGGTAGTTCTTTTATCTAAATCACAGCAAGGAAGAGTAGTTCTTTTATCTAAATCAAAAAGGGGGTTTCTTTTTTTGCTATTTCAAAAAATATCATTCTTGTTTTTATTATTATCTGTTTGAAAAATGAACTTCATTGATTGATTACCAACAGCTCTTCCATAGTATCTATGGCTACTTTCCAAGTTAGCACAAAGGAGGAATCACTCAATTTATATTTCTGGGCTTTTTATATACTATATTTATTAAACTATAATTCTTAGATATCGTACATTTACGATACTCTCTTTATTTTAGATTTGCACTTTTTCATAAATTCATTAAATAAATTCTATTTTTCTTGTTTGTGTACTAATTTCTTGTACGGAATAAATCGAAAAAAAAAAAAAAAAAGTTCTGATACATTTTATTTTGAAAACAGAAACCAAAACTAGTGATTTTTGTCGAATAGGATCAAAACTCATTACTATTTCGACACAAGAAAAGGAATTTTCTACACCCCTTTCTTGTGTCAAGAACTAGTAACTAATAATGAGTCCGAAAATTATTTGTTCCCCACATTTATAGTTCGTTATATTACATATTACGCACTTATTTATTATCTATCAAACTTTTATAACATTTAACTCAGTCCTTCCATAGTAACACCAATTCGATTTGGCTAAAAATAACAAAAAAAGAGGTGGCAAAGTCATAAAAAGTCTTCCCGAAAGCCAACTATTCGGACTAGGGTCCAAGGTATTTGCCAAAGCTTGTATAAAAAATCGAAATGGAATATTTAATTAATAAGGGGCTTTTCCTACTTTCTTTTTTTGATCATACATAATTGATACCACGACTTTTCTCCTGTTTCCGAACGGGAGGTCGAGAAATGTTCGAGTCTAGAAATTCATTTCGGCCAATTGAACCTTCTCGAACTGTTTCTTTTTAAGAACCAAAAAAATTTGTGCCAAAATAACAGACGCGAAGAACACCAAAAGGACTTGGATCCTTAATGGATCTTGAAGTACTATTTCGACCTCTCCTTGACCAAATCCACCCACATTAGGATTACTCGTTAATGGTTGATCAAATTTGATGGATTCACCCTCGGAAACAAGAAGTTCTGGTCCGGGAGGGATAATATCAAGCACTTGACGTCCATCCGATGGATCTGTTATGGATATTTCGTATCCCCCTTTTTCTTTTCGTAAAATTTTACTTACTATGCCCGCTCCTGTAGCATTATAAACCGTATTGTTACTCTTGCTTCCGTCAGGATAAATTTGACCCCGACCCCGATTTCCCCCTACATATATAGGATATTTTAAGAAGTAAACATCTTTCTTATTAGCGGGGTCTGGCGAAAGAATAGGAAAGGTAATTTCACTATATTTTTGACCAGGGACAGGCCCTATCACAATAATGTTTTTTTGATTAGGGCGATAGCTTTGAAAAGACAAATTGCCTATCTTTTCTTTTATCTCGGGAGAAATACGATCGGCAGGAGCTAATTCAAACCCCTCCGGTAAAATAAGAACAGCTCCCACATTCAAACCCCCCTTCTTACCATTAGCAAGAACTTGTTTCACTTGCTTATCATAAGGAATTCGAACAACCGCTTCGAATATAGTATTCGGAAGTACGGCTTGGGGAACCTCAATATCCACGGGCTTATTAGCTAAATGGCAATTGGCGCAGACAATACGCCCAGTTGCTTCTCGTGGATTTTCATAACCCTGTTGGGCAAAAACGGGATATGCACTTGAAATGGATGTCCACGTTAGGATATATATCATGAGCCATACCGAAATAGCTCGAGTAATCTCTTCCTTTATCCAATAAAAAGTCGTTCTGGTTTGCATGGTCTAAGATCCGAAAATTTCTACAATAAATTGAGTAGGTCCCTAGTCTAGTTCCCTATCCACGATTCTGCTATTTACTGGAATCATTTCACTGGAATACTATAGGAGAAAATCCTCCTATACAAACCGTGTAATACGCAACCTATACCTATAAAGTGAACCCAAGAAATAAAATATTAGAATTGATTAGATTAATATCACTAGATCATTTCATGTATCAATCATTCATTGCATGATAAATAACTACAAGTGAAGGAGATAGCCGATTTAAATAACGGAAAATCCAATATTTAAAAATCGTATCAAGAATAACTGGAAAAGTGGAAACAAGACCAGATACTATTTGATCATTATTACCAAATCCAAAATCGTTATAGACAGAACCAATCAGCAGTTCCCACCCGTGGGGTGAATGAAATCCGATACACAAATCGGTTAATAAAAGAATCGAAAAAGCTTTGACTGTATCACTTAAGTTATATAGTAATTCCTGAACCCAAGAATTAAGCCTAACAAGTTCTTTAGTACCGAAGATAGAATAACCGATTAGAATAACAAAACAAATTAGATTTGTCGAGAAGTGCAAAATCATATGGATACGATCCGCGTTGTGTATCTTGATTAATTGAAGCGTTTCTTTGTGGATTTCGATAGTCAACTTTTGGAGATCTCTTTCCGAGTATTCCTTGATTATTTGGTCCACGAAGAGGATTTCCTCTAATTCTATGAACTTTTCTAGAAGACTTTTTTCGTGCATATCATTCAAGAAAATTTCGGATTTATAGGTAGTGGACCAATTAGTAACCCAGGATTCAATACTTTTAGTAAATGAGAGAGAAAGCCACCAGGGCAAAAATAATATAGAGGCAAGATAGAAAAGAGTATTGAATGCTTTTGTTTTTGCCATTTTCAACCTGTTAATTTTTAATTAACGCGCTTCATTTGCCGACTTCATGTGATAAAATAGTTCTTTCAAACATAAACAAGATATCAAACCTCAGAAGCTATTCTATTTTCTATTTGCGATTTTGTTGAAATTGAAATCCAGAAGAAGAAATAATCAAAAATATTGTTTACAGATATATCATTACAAACAAGTGTTTCCGGCCAATGAATGTCTCAAGTAATTTAAGGACTGAATAAATAGTATTAAGATTTTGAGACAAAAAACCTCCTTTTGTATCAAAATATCCAAACTTGAACTTGATTAGTCAAAACCACAAACGAAAGGATCCAAAAATGAAAAGGAACTAAGTTACAATAATTGAAAAAAAAAAAAAAGATTCGTGTATCTTTGACCAACTGCTACGAAAGCAACAAAACTACGTTTTTCAAAAGACTTCAATTGGTACGCGCAAGAAATAGGCCAATTCCGCAGCCTTTTGTTCAATTTCGCGGCTAGTCAAATTTTCATCAGTAGGGGTTAATGGAATAGCCTCCCCACCCCTGATTCCCATATAAAGGACACGGCGAGCATAAAGACCCTCTTTTACTTCTATTCTAACAGATTGAATATCTTTTAGAAAGAATCGGAGGAATATGCGACGATTTTTTCCAGGAAATCCCCAACGAAAAATGCACACTAGTCCTTCCTTTCTATCGAATCGATTATACCCACTACCTACATTCCAGCAGATTGTGCACCACAAATAGTAACTAATAAAGAGACCCGCGATCCCGTAGAAAGACATAACGAGCCCTTGTGGAAAAAAAACGATTTGCTGAGACGGAACAAAAGCTATCAAATTTCTATCAAGATAACTGGAAATTCCAACCAATAAGAATCCTAATGAACCTAAAAAAATGATAAGAGCCCAGCAAAAATTACTGAATTTGCGAGACCCCGTTATAAGTTCTAGCCATATATGTTCTGATCGACAACTCATACTTGATCCGATTATATTTTATTGTAATTGAGAGACTACCCCAAATACTACTGATTTTTACTTGTTTTGGTTCCGAAGTAACTCTCATCAACTAGTGCTAGTTCACATCAAACTAGTACTAGTTTGATGTGAACTTTTAGGAGTAATTAATCAAATTACTTAGATCTAAAATAAGACCATACCCTTCATATGATTCCAATATGGATATACATAAAGATACACTAATTTTCAATTGGAGGTATCCACATTCATCGATCCTGATCTTGATCCGGATCTGATCTCGTTGCAACTAGTTAGAATTCATTTCGCCCTATATCGGTTTCCACGGGGTCTAATAGTTTTTTACTTTATGTTCGGCGTCAATTTTACATGGTGGACCCGATTTTCTGAAATTCAAATAAATCTATGTGTTCGGCTACAAGCCTAAGTTTCAAAAAAACAAAAGGATGAGATTGGATCCTCCCAGATCTAAACAATTTTGTTTTTTTGAACATGAAGAAATAAAGAAGCCATCGCAAGTGCCGGAAATACTAGGCCTATTAAAGGCACAAAAATAGGTGGAAGATTGAAAGTTATCATAAAACCGGTACCTCGATTTACTATTTGTACCTATTTTTTATTGGTTTTTTAATATTTAATATCATAATTTAGAATTATACTTATTAGTACTAATTATAATTTCCAATTAATCTTATTACTAATAATATTAATAAATAGTAGATAGTTAAATAACTATTAAGTCCAAGGAATGTAGAACTACCCAAATCCTCTCTATCTATACATGAAAGATACGTATGCTAATCAAGCATAGTCTTTTTATTCATTTATTTGTTCTTGTCTTCTCATTTACTAAATAACGCGTTATCCTCAACTTTTGCTTTTTTATACACTCAGCTCTTATCTACACTTAGATCTTAGGTGACCAAATCAAATTCCCTATTTCGATTTTCTTGATTTTAGTCCTAGATTCCGCTAAGCTAACTCCTTATTTGCCAGAACAAATTTCACTTCGTGCGCTATAATTGGAATTCAAAGGAAAGAAGGCGTGAATCTTAAATAACTCACTTAAAACACTTTTTAAAAGATTACGGGGTACGATTAGGTCGAATAACCCCTTCTGAAATAAATATTCAGCCGCTTGTGAACCTTCAGGTACTGTTTTATTCAATGTTTGTTCAATTACTCTTTTACCGGCAAATGCAATGTAGGAGTTAGGTTCGGCAATAATGATATCTCCCAACATACCAAAACTCGCTGTTACACCACCAGTGGTAGGAGATGTAAGAATTGCTACATAAAATAACTTTTTAGTTGATTGATAATCATATAAGGAAGACGATATTTTAGCCATTTGCATCAAACTCAAACTTCCTTCTTGCATGCGCGCCCCTCCCGAGGCGGACACTATAATAAGAGGGAGAAATTGGTTGGTAGCGTACTCAATCAAGCGAGTGATTTTTTCCCCGACTACCGATCCCATACTACCCCCCATAAATTGAAAATCCATAACCCCAATTGCTACGGGAATACCGTTTAGTCGGCCTATGCCTGTTTGAACTGCCTCCGTTAATCCTGTCTTTCTTTGATAAGAATCCATACGATCTTTATAAGGCTCCTCTTCCGAATGAAATCCAATGGGATCCATAGAGACCATGTCTTCATCCATAGGCTCCCAAGTACCGTGGTCAATCGAAACTTCGAGTCTTTCTGAACTACTCATTTTCAAATGATATCCACATTGTTCACAAATATTCATTTTTGATTTCAAAAATTTCTTATAATTTAATCCATAACAATTTTCGCATTGAACCCATAAATGCCTGTATTTTTTAGTTTCATCGAGATCATTAGATCTTTCTCTTAGGGTTAAATCAATACTCTTTAGGCGGGGTCGTATGACGGACCCACCGCTGTCAT